GAATATGGAATTGGGAAATTTTTTTTTATTATTAATTATTATTTCAATTCAATGGAAGTTCCCAATAAGAAAATGACTTATTATTCTTAGAATTAGGCCCAGATTTCGTGTCAATTGTGAAATCCCTCGTTTGTTGTTGCAACGCTTTCTAAAAACCAATCAAAAAGGGTTCCGTTGGACTAAGAGCGGGAAAGAAGAAAGTGGCAAGTTCACAGCAAGAAAATAAGCAAAAAAAGACTTTCAAATTGATAGGATTAAACAAAGGGATTCGCAAATAAAAGCGCTAATGCCACGACCAGTCCATAAATTGTTAAAGCTTCCATAAAAGCCAGACTAAGCAATAAAGTACCTCGTATTTTACCCTCTGCCTCTGGTTGTCTCGCGATCCCTTCTACGGCTTGGCCCGCAGCAGTACCTTGACCAACTCCGGGTCCAATAGAAGCAAGCCCTACGGCCAATCCAGCAGCAATAACGGAAGCAGCAGAAATCAGTGGATTCATGGTAAGCTCCTCGCACCAAAATCAAGAAATGGTTAATGATACAATCAACCAATGAATTATGACTTATGATCATTACTAAGATCTATACGATTGAAGTCACTAAGAACTTCGTATTGAAGTAATGCTATGATTGAATCATCAGAACTACTTCGATATCTCGTTTTTAGTTCCTATCCGTGGAGTCTTTCTCAATATCAATGCATCCGACTCTCGTTCTTCCGTTTCTTTGTTCCGAACCATGCTTTCAATTCTGCGCCCTTTCTCTTCTATATGCTTGATTTGATTTCATCTGTTTATTCATTCGTCACAGACGAAACGGAAGGACTTCTATTGGAATCCTCATTGAAATTCACAGTGGGATAGGAAAGAAAATGGATGGGTGGTTCATAGAAAATCAGTCAATATCTACCATATACATTTCTTTCATAGCGTAAACCAACTATTCACATCTTAGATTCATCCGGATTCTAGAATCCTTCTTTGAACATACACAAGAGTTGTCTTCTAGCCATTACCTATATATATCTACCTACCCTAAACCCCCTTTTTTTTAGGAATCCTAATGTCGTAATTCACTGAACAAATAGAAATAGAATATTCATGGGGGGTATGGCATAAATGGGCCGGTAACCCTAGGAAAAAGATCTTTTAGTTTCCCTTTTTTTACAAAGCATATCGGAATCTTTTTTGCTACTACTCTAGATAGTATATACCGTATTTCTAGATATTATGTTCCCCCAATAGCTTATCTCGAGCCGCCCATACATTGGGTTGGGATAAGCGAAAGAAAGGCGAAAGCTCTTTTCAAAGCTAGTCAATGATGACCCTCCATGGACTCGCCTATATAAGCCGCAGCTAAAGTTGCAAAAATAAGAGCTTGAATACCACTTGTAAATAATCCAAGGAACATGACAGGTATAGGAACCACTGAAGGTACTAAAGAAACAAGAACAAGAACTACTAATTCATCAGCCAATATATTCCCGAAAAGTCGAAAACTAAGTGATAGGGGTTTTGTGAAATCTTCTAGGATGTTAATTGGTAAGAGGATTGGAGTTGGTTGAATGTATTTACCGAAATAACCCAAGCCTTTTTTGGTAAGACCCGCATAGAAATAGGCCACAGACGTGGGTAAAGCTAAAGCAACAGTAGTATTTATATCATTCGTGGGTGCGGCTAACTCCCCATGAGGTAGCTCTATGATTTTCCGAGGTAAAAGAGCCCCTGACCAGTTCGAAACAAAAATAAATAGGAACATAGTTCCAATAAAAGGAACCCAAGGACCATATTCTTCTCCAATCTGAGTTTTGCTCAAGTCTCGAATGAATTCAAGGACATATTCGAAGAAATTTTGACCGTCGGTCGGAATGGTTTGTGGATTTCGAACAGCTATAGTAGTTGAACCTAATAAGATAGCAATTACGACCCAAGAAGTAATAAGCACTTGGGCATGGACTTGGAAACCGCCTATTTGCCAATAGAAATGTTGGCCTACTTCCACACCGGATATATCGTATAACCCTTTTAGGGTGTTGATGGAACATGGTAGAACATTCATATTGCCCTCTGATAGAAGTAGAACTAAAAAAGGAATTATTTTGATTCCACTATCTCTTTCTCGACTCGCCTACTTGAATCGTGTATTTCGGATACCAAGGAATCCCCCAAACAAAATCCCCAGTGATTTTTCTCTCTTTTTTTTTTTTTAGATTCCGGAATAGTAACCGATTCCATAAATCCATAAATTTCCCGAAGTCATTGACTTATCTTATTATTAATCAACGATTTGTTATAGAGCTAGAACGGCCCTCACAAATTGCCGAGACTAATTTGTTAAGAATGAATCGAATTGAAGCTATAGAGTCATCATTGCTTGGAATCGGAAGATCTGCAAGATCCGGGTCACAATTTGTATCGATTAAACAAATCGTTGGAATTCCTAAAGTTACACATTCGCGAAGAGCCTTATATCCTTCTTGCTGATCAACGACGATTACAATATCAGGCAACCCCGTCATATATTTGATCCCACCCAGATATGGTTGCAAGTGATAGAATTGTCTCTTCAACATTGCTGCATCTCTTTTCGGAAGACGGTTGAGTCTTCCCGTCTTTTGTTCCGCTCTCAAATTCCTGAACGTATGAAGTCTCAGTTCTGTAGTGGACCAATTCGTTGACATACCACCGAGCCATTTTTTATTAACATAATGACACCGAGCCCTTATTGCAGCCGATGCGACTGAATCAACTGCTATTTTTTTGGTACCAACTATTAAGAATTGTTTTCCCGTACTCGCTGCATCAAAAACTAAATTACAAGCTTCTGATAAAAAACGAGCAGTTCTAGTAAGATTTGTAATATGCATCCCTTTACGCTTTGCAGAGATGTAAGGTGCCATGCTAGGATTCCATTTCTTAGTCTTATGCCCAAAATGAACTCCTGCTTCCATCATCTCTTCCAAATTGATGTTCCAATATCTTCTTGTCATTTTTCCCCACACTTCCTCTTTTTTTTTTTTAAGAGACGAGGTACCCTAAATAAATAATTGTTCCGACGGAACCTTCTACCGGAGATTGCCCGTTGATACACGGGCCAAGCCATTAATTCCTTTCTATTCGTTATTATCTTTATTACCAAATCAAATAACCAGACTAGATAGTGAAAGTGAAGTTAAAGGGATGAATTTGCTCTTAGAAATCATGAAATCCCGCAAATTAGGATGGATCATGGAATTTTTTGGGGATGCAAGAATCAAATAATTCTCTGTGTTGGAAGAAAATATCTCTTATTTCCCCCCCGAATAGATTCTTCTTTTTCATTTCCAAAGGAATGTTGCTGCGTTGCCTTGAACGGTACACTAATCCTTTGAATCCGGTACCAACAGGTATCATACCCCCCAGAACAACGTTCTCTTTCAGGCCTTTCAACCAATCGATACGACCTCGTAGAGCGGCTTTTGCTAAAACCCGAGCAGTCTCTTGAAAACTCGCTTCGGATATGAAACTTTGATTATTCAGAGACGCCCTCGTTATTCCCAATAAGACAACTCGATAACAGATCGCTTCTTCCAAAGCGCGCCCTGTTCGTTCCGCCCGCAACAATCCAATGAGTTCTCCAGGTGAAAAAACATTAGACATTCCATCTTCTGAAACCAACACTTTTGATGTTATTTGACGCACAATAATTTCTATATGCCTATTATGGATTTGCACCCCCTGGGATCTATAAACCTTTTGAATCTTATTAACCAAAGAGATACGGCTTTGTGCTATGGTTAACTCAGCGCCAATCAAGAATCCCCAAGGAATTCCAAGAATTCTTGTTATACATTCGTTCCAACCTTCAACCCTCTCTTCTAGGTTCATTGAGATTGAATCAATCGAACGCACTTCTAACACTTGTTCCACTTTTGGAAGACCTTGCGTTATATCACTAGATCTCGATTTTTCATAGATAAATGTAACTAATGTATCTCCTTCGTAAAGGATTGCCCCATAATGGCCATGAAGGGTGGCTCCTGGAGTAGCCAAATAGGGCTTAGCGGATCTTATTACAAAAGAGTCAACATGAACAATTATAACCTGCCCAGATTTGAGGCGCGGTCCATATTTGGATATACATAAATTTGCACAAATCAACTGTCCAAGGCTAATGATTGTCGATGTCTCTTCACAATAGGCGGGATGGAGCGAATACCAATTCAAATTGAATGGATTCAAAATCATGTTACTGCATGGATTGGGATTCGAAATTCTCCCACTTTCATCCATTAAATAATAGTTAAGTACTTGAAAAGTCTGTTTGAAATTATCAAGTAGCAAATATTTATTTACCAAGATCTGATTCTGAGTTATTAAGTGGTAAGATGGAGAAAAATTCGCAATTTTAGGCACAATCCCTAAAGGACCCGACGAATTCCTAATTGGAATTCGGAGATCCCCTTTACTTTTAATTGATTCTTTTATCACATTGTTGTTATAGTTAAAACCGTTGAATGGACCCATTCGAGAACAATTAGATGATGACAAAATGATCAAAGACTGGCATTCCTTATTTCGACTCAACAACGTACGACTAGTTCCTTGATGTTGGGTAAGTGATTGTTGAATCCTTCCCTTGGAATAAAAAGGTTTGAGATTCATGCAAGCTAATCCATTATCGGGGATCAATCCCGACCCTGCCGGATCATTCCTTTTTCTGTTATACGAGGACTTCGCTAAGTCCATTCTTAGGAAATCTCGAATCAGATCATTAACTCTTACTTCAACAAAGGAAGCATGAACCTCCTCTCTAGACGAACCCTTTTTGTCTTGGTCCCAATTCAAGACTAAACAAGTTCGAACTGATTGAATACTTGTGTGAGAAATTCCTCGAACTGTTTTGCCATTTCCATAAAGGATATACTTGACAATTCTAAGTTGCAAACTCTCTCTTTCCTGCAAGAGATCGTGGGGGAAAAGCGTTGCTAAATGAATCTCGTCTTCGATTTCATCCGTGACTACGGGTCGAACCAAAACAAAAGACTTTTTCTTGATAGGTGTGATCCGTTGGACATAGATCCCATTTTTCCATTTTTTTGATTCCTTAGCCTTTTTTTTTCCCGTGACTGGTAGTAGTAAGATGCCACTATGCCAGGATATCTTATCTGTCTCTCCAGGAAAATGGATCTCTCCAGAAAAGATTTTCAGTTCAATCCTTTTTTTTTTTTTTTCTAATCGGACCAATCCGCCTACCCGGCTTCTTATATTTAAAGTAATTTTTGTATTTACTCCAACAATACTATTGTTCCGCACCATTATGGAAGAGGATCCGGGTAATATATGTACTTCCTCGGGAATGAAAACTCCTTTCTTTTGGTATTTTTGCCTAAATTCTTTGGCTCTTCGATACTCAATCAAATCCTCTTTTTTGACGCTGGAATGCGTCTCTCTAGTCCCATATTTAGTAATTCCCGAACTATTTCTTCTGTATTGGGGATCATCGAAATAAGCAAGAATACTCTTTCTACGGAAAATGCCATTTATGGGTATTTCCATCGAGATACCTGAACGAGGTATTAGTTCTCTCTCTCGTTCTTGATTAGATTGGAATGGAATGATGAATCTATTTCTTCGCCTCTTTGCCAATAAATCAGAATTTTCGTGGAGAATGGCAGGATATATGAAATGACAATGACCATTGCATAGGCTTCGATCGGGTCCTGAATAATCAAGAACCCTTCGCACACTTTTCTCAGAAGGCCCCGCACTAAACAAATTATATCTCACTTGATCATTAGTCACTGAGAAGCTAGACGTATATCTTCGTTCAGCAGAAAGAGAACGAACATTCATTTGATCTTGATTCTTACGGAGTGAAAAAGGGACTCTACCGGATCTGCGCAGACCCCCTGATAATATCCATAAATGACTTGTTTTTGTTAAGAGATGAACATTCCCATATGTAGATTCAGGTGCATGATAGACATCCGTACTCCAGTGCATTTCTCCCTCTAAGGCAGAATAAATATGTTTTCGAACCTTCTCTTTCAAATTCAAGGTGGATGTTCCCGCGCGAATTTCAGCAATCACTTGTTCTGATTCTACATATTGATCATTTTGAACTAAAAGAAAACTTTTTGGTGGAATATTCACATTATGTGTAATATCCTGACTCTCAATAGTTACATCCAGGTCTAGATAACATAGAAAAGCAGGATGTCCATGACGTGTACGTGTGGGATGAACGAAATCCTCGTTGAATTTCATTTTTCCATTAGAGGGGGCTCGTACATGTTTGGCAGTACCACCTGTGAACACTCCACCGGTATGAAAAGTTCTTAATGTTAGTTGAGTCCCTGGTTCCCCAATAGATTGACCCGCAATAATACCTACGGCTTCTCCCAATTCGACCAGGTCGCCATGAGTGGGACTCCGACCATAGCATAATCGGCAGATCCAAGATGTACTCCTGCAAGTGAAGGGGGTTCGAATCGATATTGGTTGTGCTCGAAAGGTTATGAATCGGTTGACAAGTCCACTCCCAATATCTTGATTTCGAATGGCGATGCATCGCGAACCCATATAGATATTGTCTGCTAATACACGACCCATTAATGTTTGGATCAAAATTCTTTCTGTCATCATCCCATCTCGAGGACTCACAGAAATACCCCGGATGGTGCCACAATCTGTTCTACGTACAATAATGTGTTGCACTACTTCAACAAGTCTGCGCGTGAGGTATCCAGCATCTGATGTCCGTACAGCAGTATCCACAACCCCCTTGCGGGCTCCGTAGCAGGAAATTAGATATTCCGTTAAAGAGAGTCCTTCGCGTAAATTGCTTTGAATGGGTAAATCAATCATTTGTCCTTGGGGATCTGACATTAATCCTCTCATACCTACTAATTGGTGTACCTGAGATGCATTTCCTCTAGCTCCCGAAAAGGACATTATATGGACCGGATTCAAAGGATCAGTCATCCGAAAATTCGGATTCATTTCTTGTCGCAAATACTCACTTGTAGCATACCATATCTCAATGGATTGACGTAATTTTTCTACCGCGTGTACATTCCCATAATGATGGTGTTTTTCCAAAATCAAACTTTGTTGTTCAGCGTCTTGGACTAGCCATCCTTTAGAAGGTATTGTTAAAAGATCATCAATTCCTAATGAAATGGATGTAGCAGTGGCTTGCTGGAAACCCAGAGTCTTTACTTGATCCAGGATGTGTGATGTATATGCCATTCCAAAGTGATCTATGAATCTGCTAATAAGTCGTTTTATGGCAGTTCCATCTATCGCTTTATTGTGAAAGACCAGATCGGCCCTTTCTACCATAAGTACCTCCATATTCCGCTGAGTAGGATTCGACAAACAATAGGTTTGAGTCAGTGATTCGAAGACGTCCTTTCCTCGATCTTGAGTCGCGTAGAAATTCAGAAATTAGAATCCTAGTTGAATCGGAGAGACCCGAATTCCCACGGGTATCTTATAATGACTTAGCTTAGGTCCCCTATGAGCAGGCCCGGCAAAATCCTTGTATGGCTTCTTCGATTTCTCGATAAAAAGAAATATGCCCAACAGTGGTTCGAATGTATAGACAAGGGATTTCTTTTTTTACACTTCTTACTATTAGATAGTGACCAAAAATCTCATGATAGGTACCCAAAGATTCATATTGAACTTCGATGGGAACTTCTCTTGATGCAATAATGCGTTGATCGAGCCGCCACCGGAGCCACAAAGGACTATCTAAATTGATTCGTTTCTGCCGATAAGCCCCAAGTGCATCATAGGAACCACAAAAATAGGGCTCTTTCTCTTTTGTATACTTATAGTTATTATCGTCCATTTTATCATTTTGATAGTTTATGCGATTACACGGATTATACCTATTTGCACAAATACCTCGACGATTCCCGATCGTTAATACATAGAGTCCCATAAGCATATCTTGAGTTGGTACGGAAATGGGATCTCCGATAGCTGGAGACAAGAGATTTATATGAGAAAACATAAGTAAACGCGCCTCCGCTTGAGCCTCCAATGATAAAGGTACATGAACAGCCATTTGATCCCCATCAAAGTCTGCATTGAATCCCTTACGAACTAATGGATGTAAACAAATAGCACGCCCTTCCACTAAAATGGGTTGGAATGCCTGTATGCCTAATCTATGCAGAGTGGGTGCTCTATTCAGCAATACAGGGTGCCCCTGCATAACTTCTTGAAGTATTTCCCATACAATTGGTTCTTTTTCCCGAATTTTACTTTTCGCAACTCCTATGTTGGAAGCAACGTGGTGTCTGAGTAGACCACGAATTACAAATGTCTGGAAAAGCTCTATTGCTATTTCGCGAGGCAATCCACATCTATGTAATGAAAGCGAAGGGCCCACGACAATGACGGAACGGCCCGAATAATCGACCCGTTTACCAAGCAAAGTCTCGCGGAATCTTCCCTCTTTACCTTCAATTACATCCGAAAACGACTTGTAAACCTTATTATGACCGTCCTTCATAGGCTGTCCGCGGATCCCATTATCAAGAAGTGTATCCACGGCTTCCTGCACTAATTTCTCCTGACACATTATTGAGTCCCCTGGCGTAGATCTTTTTAATAGATTGGTAAGAGTATTGTTCCGATAGATAACTCTTCTATAGAGTTCATTAATATCCGAACTCATGAGTTTCCCCCCATCTATCTGAATGATCGGTCTCAATTCGGGAGGGAGCACTGGTAATAGGCACAAAACCATCCGTTCTGGTTCTACATTTGTTCGAATAAAATGCTTAGCTAATTGCATGCGTCTAACCAAAAAATCCTTTCTTCTTCCAATTTTTCTATCTTCCCATTCATTCCCGGTGGTCCCTTCTTCCCCTAAATCTTTCCATTCTACCAATGAATAATCTATAATAAGTCGCAAATCCGGATCGGCTAATTGTTCTCTGATAGCACTGGCTCCAGTAGAGATTTCTCGATTTCGAAATGTATCGAAGCCTTGAGTAGTAAAAAAAAGTGGGATGCTGTATTTCCGGGATTGAATTTCATATTCGAATGAGCCTCGTAATCGTAAGAAAGTAGGTTTTTTAGCTACGACCCTAGCAAAAGAAAAATTGGGATAGGTTCCTATAGGATTTCCCCCCTTTCAAATCGGACGTGAAGGTTTCCTCTCATCCGGCTCAAGTAGTTACACCAAATAAAGATAAAGAAGGGGGTTCTTGTTCTCAAATTTTGTTCTAGAAAAACCCCAAACAAAGGTCTACTCCTTACTCAAGTTCCCAGTCAGGACCAACCAACATTTCATTGATTCATTCTTCCTTTTATTTAGATCTTTGATTTCTCTTTTCTGAATTCCTTATTCAATTAGGGCCTAAATGAAATGTGAAATTCTTGAGTAGTCTACTTCCCTTCCAATGAGGAATCCCCTTCAAATCAAAGAAAAAGAATTCCTTGGAACTCATAAGGGATTTACTTGTCTATGTATCGTTCGATTCGATCGTTTAGGTCCCTACTTCACCTCGACGGTTATGACATGATGTCCTTAAGGCCTATATGCGATGAATAGACCCCTGTAACCATGTCATAGTTGCTTACTTGAACAGATTCTAACAGAAATGGAATGGTGAATTCCACGAAAGAAGTCTTTTTCACGAGGTACAACCAGCAATTCCTATGTATCTGTTACGGAATCGACCATAGATCAATTCCCTTTTTCTTTGGGAGTATTGAATACACCCATAACTCTGAGCTTCATGTTACTCCTCCCAAGAGACATGTCAGAATCGGGGCATCCCAATCGGATTGAATGGGATGACAGTTTCTCATTCCCAATCTGTAAAATCATAATTTTGATCAAATCACACATCGCAGTATACTAGGCCTTCTAATTTTTTAAGAGGTTTATCTAAAAGATTCGCGATATAACTAGGAAGACGTTTCAAATACCACACATGAGTTACCGGGCATGCCAGCTTGATGTATCCCATTTGATATCTTCGTATCCGAGAATC